TGACATGAGGAGGAACGTATTTACTAGTTATATCATCTGCAATCGCCTGAATTTCGAGACGTTCTTCGAACCAATCATAGACTTTATTGAGATAGGTAAACCAAGGGAACTCCCCCTCTGAGAACCGTATATGAGAATTTCATCTCGTACAGCTCAAACAGAAAACCAAAATACTGGTTGCAACGGATATGAAATAGAAAGTTTGAAACTTCTGAATCTTCTGATTCAATCTTCTCTGAAGCTATGAAAGAATAAAAATCCGAAAGCTATTCTTTGTGATTATAATGCCAAAACATCAAGTCAGCTCATTCGTCTTTATGTTGATCGTTAGGGGCCTCTTGAATCTTCTATTTACCTATTTTTTTCTTTGCTTTGTTTAGTTTTATTTGTGTGTAATGTGGCTTTGTTTTTGTTTTCTTTATTATTAATAGGAATTCTCTTGTTAAGACCCTATGAATCGATTGAAACCCCAGATTCATACTAGAACCACGATGATTCAATAAAACCTTCAAACTAAGTCCAAAGATTCCCTGAGTAAGAACCGTTGGATCATCACTTATTCAATGAATAGATATAGATATAATGACTCAAAATCCAAAGAAACCGACCTTTGTCCTTTATCAAAATAGGCATAAACGGGAGTTTGAAAGAAGAAAAATCTTTTGATTTATAACTCTTTGGAAATTTTTTTGTAGTCCGGCCACGAGGTCTGACTATTAAGTATGAATCATAGTTCTAATACTTCGTGATCTATTTCATATATTCCGTGCTCCAGATACTAGAATGAATATCCGACGAGGTAAAACCATCTCTATCAAATCAAGATGACAGACCCATTTTCTGTACTATCAATAGGATCAATTATAACAAGTCACACACTCATATTCCGGAAATACAGAAACAAAGAAATTCCGCGGTCGAACTACCAAAGTAGAATGGGATCAAAATCCGAGACCTAAATGCTTCACTTTGTATTAAAAAGATAGGACTTCGTGGTTCTTGTGAATCTAATTGATTGAAATTCCGTCCAGTAAAACGGAAGAATTATAAATTTCTAAAATAATAGATAGGAATACCGCAAATAGAGCCATTGCGACACCCATCAAAGGAGTAGTTCCCCATCCAGGAGCTACTTTACCATATTCCGAATTCAACGGCTTCAATAAATTCCCTACAATAGTTCGTCTTGGATCCGACTTAGAACTGCCCTCAACGGTTTGTGTAGCCATAAATCCTATTTTGTATTCATTGAGATCTGTTGACTTTGTATACCATTCCGTTGTAAATAAACGATCTTATCATAGATCCATTGTGGTCTTGAAATTATCTAATAATGGAAACAGCAACCCTAGTCGCCATCTTTATATCTGGTTTACTTGTAAGTTTTACTGGGTATGCCTTATATACTGCTTTTGGGCAACCCTCTCAACAACTAAGAGATCCATTCGAGGAACACGGGGACTAATTGAAGTACTGAGCCCCCCATAATTATGGGGGGCTCAGTACTTCAATTGAGATAATGAAAAATCATTTCATCTTTTTTGTTGGAACTTTAGGCGGTTCTCGAAAAAAGATAGCGAAAAAAATGATCCCTAGAGTCGAGACTAAGAGGAATGTATAAACCAATGCTTCCATAAATTCTATCGTGGTTTACAATTATAGCTTCCATACCTGTTTATTGGGGAGCAGCTCCCGGATAAAGAAAGAGCAAGAGTCAAAGAAAAGACGGCGATTCAAATCAAGATTTCTCCGATACCCTATGCTATATCAAATTAAAAAAATTAAATAGAGACAAAAAATCACAGAGCAATATTGTATTAGACTACTTGTCTTCTTGTAGTTGGATCTCCAAGTTTTTGGAATGCTCCAAATTCTACTTGAGCATCCAAATCTGGATCAATACCAGCAAAAACATCTCTGAACAAGGTTCTAGCACCATGCCAAATGTGTCCGAAGAAGAAAAGCAGAGCAAACGAAGCGTGCCCAAAAGTAAACCAACCCCTTGGACTGCTACGAAAAACCCCATCGGATTTCAAAGTAGCACGATCTAATTCAAAAATTTCACCCAATTGGGCGCGTCTAGCATATTTTTTCACAGTAGCAGGATCACTATAACTGACTCCATTGAGTTCGCCACCATAGAACTCAACGGTTACACCTACTTGTTCGACACTATACTTCGATTCTGCCCTTCTAAAAGGAACATCAGCTCTAACAATTCCGTCTCCGTCTACCAAAACAACCGGAAATGTTTCAAAAAAGGTAGGCATACGACGTACAAAAAGTTCACGCCCTTCTTTATCTCTAAAGGCAGGGTGTCCTAACCATCCAACAGCGATTCCATCCCCGTTGTCCATTGAACCCGCTCTAAATAATCCTCCTTTTGCCGGATTATTGCCGATGTAATCATAAAAAGCTAATTTTTCAGGAATTTTAGACCAAGCTTCTGATAAACTTTGATTTTCGTCTAGACCAGCACTAACTCTTCGATATATTTCTTGCTGAAAGTACCCCTGATCCCATTGATAACGAGTGGGACCAAATAATTCGATGGGGGTAGTTGCTGAACCATACCACATAGTTCCAGCAACAACAAAAGCTGCAAAAAAGACAGCAGCGATACTACTGGAAAGGACGGTTTCAATATTACCCATACGTAATCCTTTGTATAGACGTTGGGGCGGACGTACACTAAGATGGAATAGGCCCGCTAATATGCCCAATGTGCCTGCTGCAATATGATGAGAGGCTATTCCTCCCGGAACAAAAGGATCAAAACCTTCCACACCCCACGCTGGATTTACAGCTTGTACCTTTCCGGTTAGTCCATAAGGGTCGGACACCCATATTCCAGGACCATACAATCCTGTTACATGAAATGCGCCAAAACCAAAGCAAGCCAGCCCTGACAGAAATAAATGAATTCCAAAAATCTTGGGCAAATCCAAAGAAGGTTTTCCTGTGCGTTCATCACAAAAGATTTCTAGATCCCAATACACCCAATGCCAGATAGCTGCCAAAAAGCACAAGCCGGAAAACACAATATGCGCACCGGCCACACCTTCGTAACTCCAAATACCCGGATTCGTTATAGTCCCCCCTGTGATACTCCAACCGCCCCATGAATTGGTTATTCCTAAACGAGTCATGAAGGGTATAACAAACATGCCTTGTCTCCACATTGGATCAAGAACGGGGTCAGAGGGATCAAAAACTGCTAATTCATATAAAGCCATCGAACCGGCCCAACCAGCAACCAAAGCTGTATGCATTATATGGACAGAAAGCAAACGACCGGGATCATTCAATACGACGGTATGAACACGATACCAAGGCAAACCCATGGAAATTCCCCTTTATCAACAAAAAATGGACACTATGTAACTTTATTGCATTGGAAAAAACTATGCTATAGACCTCCCCCTTTCAGTGGATTATCTCGGAGAAAGGATTAATATTTGTTCTATTCTTTTAGTAATAATGGAAGAACAATTTAGTTCGTAGGAACAAAGAGAAGCAGATCTATTCTATACCCGATAAGTACCAATACGCAATGGGGATTGATCCCATTTTCTATGAGCAAATACATCCAGATTTGTTCATCATTCAAAGGACCTATTCGTAATAATTTTCCTTTATTTTATGAACTTATCCAATTTATGAATAAAATATGCTAAAGGCCAATAGTATTAAGACAATAAACCCATTGTTACGCTTCCACATTAAAGTGAAATATAGTACTTAATTCTTTTTTTTTTTTTCATTTTATGCCTATTGGTGTTCCAAAAGTACCTTTTCGAAGTCCTGGAGAGGACGATGCATCTTGGGTTGACGTATAGTGCGACTTGTCAGATATATTGGGCCATATGGGATTTCCCCGTTCTCTCCCCCGATTGAGATATCCTCCCTTTCGCCCCAAAAAATTGATTGAATTATCGCAAATGTGGAGCGTGAAATGTAATGAAGTGCAATTAGATCCATTTGTGGGAGGTATCGAGAATTAATATTATCAATTAGAATAATTTATGGTTGGCTTGATTGGACCAATAAAATGAAGTATTCAGGCTCCGTTTAGAAAAAAAACCAATTGGTAATAATATATTTATCTATGATAACTACTTGTATCATAAATGATTCTATTTATGATCTCAAACTGTTAATCAAGCGATTAATATGATGAATACGTCGAATATTTGACGGAAGACATGAAATGAATAAAAAAAAAGGAAGTCGTAGCAAAAAGACGTGGTATTAGGGGCATTTGTCCTATATGTGCAAATCAACATCGGGCAGATCTGTACTCGGAGTAGACCATAAACCTAAAAGAATTGAAGAAGCCCATTCAGGAACAAGAAAATGACATCGTGATTTGGATTGGATCGCGATGAAACAATACATCAATGAGAAGTTAGTTCGATGAGTTTAGTGGATTATTTTTATATTATAGAAAAACGAGCAAAAACAAATCCTTCTTGAAAAATGGAAGAAAAAGCCCCTTCATTAGAAGTTATAAAAAGCCTGCTATGAAAAAAGAAAGAGGGCTGGAATTTACACATTGATTCTTTTTTTTTCGCGATTTTTGTTGAACCGTATGCATCAAAAGGTGCATGTACGGCTCATAAGGGATACAATTTTATCCTAATCAACCGACTTTATCGAGAAAGATTACTTTTTTTAGGCCAAGAGGTTGATAGCGAGATCTCGAATCAACTTATTGGTCTTATAATATATCTCAGTATAGAGAATGATACCAAAGATCTGTATTTGTTTATAAACTCTCCTGGCGGATGGGTAATACCCGGAATAGCTATTTATGATACTATGCAATTTGTACGACCAGATATACATACAATATGCATGGGATTAGCCGCTTCAATGGGATCTTTTATCCTGGTTGGAGGAGAGATTACCAAACGTCTAGCATTCCCTCACGCTTGGCGCCAATGAGTTTTTTATTTGAAAGAAAAAAGAGAACTATGCCTTCGCCATATGAAATATGAATATTAAGTAATAATAGCATGGCACCTCAAATTCGATATGAGAAAAAATTTTTTATTGTTTTTTCAAAAAATTAGATTATGTATCGAAAGAGTAGTATGAGATATGGGATATGGGGTATTTCCAATTTGATCTTATCTATCGGGAACCCATTTCAGCGTCACAAACTTTTTTTTGTTTTCACTTTCACACCTGAGGGCTGTTAACAATATTTATATTTAACAATATTTATATCATGAAAGAGTACAAAAAAAACAAGATTCTTTTTTCCTTATTTCTTTTTTTTTAGTTTGAAAAAAAAAAAAAGAAACGTTGGGATTGCTGAATCATAGACGAAAAAAATATATAAAGCAACAGAACCATCATAGTATTTTTTAACTTCTACAAAAAGAAGGGTGGTAATTGGATCATTTACTGATCTGGGTCTGATAGACCCTATATTTTTCTTTGATAGAAGGTAAAAGTGAATTCCATTGTAAAGCCGTATGCAATGCGCAAAAGATGCCTGTACGGTTGTTCAATTCTATTTTTTTTTCTTATTATTATTTATATCTTTTTCTCGCCTCATCATGCGAGATAGAGAAACCAGTTATTATGTTATATCATCAGGGTAATGATTCATCAACCCGCTGCCTCGTTTTATGAAGCACAAACGGGAGAATTTATCCTGGAAGCGGAAGAACTACTGAAACTGCGCGAAATCCTCACAAGGGTTTATGCACAAAGAACGGGCAAACCCTTATGGGTTGTATCCGAAGACATGGAAAGAGATGTTTTTATGTCAGCAACAGAAGCCCAAGCTCATGGAATTGTTGATCTTGTAGCGGTTGAATAAAAAATAGAAGGGATTGCACACAAATTCGCGATGAAAGATTTTATATTGAAATTTTTTTTATATTCTTTTCTTATTTTTTATCGGGTTTAATATTCTATTCTATTCAATTAAATAGAAGTCATTTATAATCATCCGGTTAGGATCGATCTAAACCAGCCTATTATGTATATGATTTAGCATGCCAACTATTAAACAACTTATTAGAAACACAAGACAGCCAATCAGAAATGTCACGAAATCCCCCGCTCTTGGGGGATGTCCTCAGCGCCGAGGAACATGTACTAGGGTGTATGTGCGACTCGTTCCGGTCATGGGCTGGATAAAAGAAAGAACAGAATTTTTCCAGTATCAATGATCAATAACAATGAATAGGATAGAATGACAAAAAAACCATTCACTATCTAAAAAAAAACGATCTATCATATCCTTTTATTGTGTATGAAATTTATGGTTTCCATTGGTGCAAATCCAATCACCTCAATTTTCAATTTAAGATGAGAAAAAATTCCCCATTGGTAGTAAATTTAATGGCTAGCCATTAAGCGGGGAAAAGTCTATTTAAAAAGCAGAAAGACTATGCCTCTACTTTTGCAAGAACGGACTAACAAGGTCAGTTACCCAGCTAATCTTCATAATTAAATACCGTTACTGTATAGGTGGATCTCATTGTGAAAGACCTATTACTGGATAATTCATGGGTAGAGCCAAAGGGTGTGAACTGTACAAGTTACCAATAGCATTGATTAAATGAAGGAAGGGGCTCCGGTGTATAGAGAGGACCTCACCGTTTAAGAAGTAACCATAGAAACGATGGAACCCACTATTTCTTTATCCACTTATATTTACTCCTTTTTTTATTTACTATGTTTTATTGATACCTAGTATCAATAAAACATAGTATTTCCGGGCGAAATGCCGAAAAAAAAAAAGATAAAATCGTGGTTGGGAAGGTTATAGTAGCAAAAGCCATTGGAATTTTTATTTTATACATTGGAAGAATCCGTTTTGTTATTAATAAACTAGGAAAGGGGAAAAGAATAACTGAAAGAAAGGAAATCAATTAGTTATTCATCAAAGTTTTATTTATTCAATGACCAGAATTAGACGAGGATATATAGCTCGGAGACGTAGAACAAAAATGCGTTTATTTGCATCAAGCTTTCGAGGAGCTCATTCAAGACTTACTCGCATGATTACTCAACAGAAAATAAGAGCTTTGGTTTCGGCTCATCGGGATAGAGATAGGCAAAAGAGAGATTTTCGTCGTTTATGGATCACTCGGATAAATGCAGTAATTCGGGAAACTAAGGTATCCTATAGTTATAGTAAATTCATACACAATCTGTACGAGATACAGTTGCTTCTTAATCGTAAAATACTTGCACAAATAGCTATATCAAATAGGGATTGTCTTTATATGATTTCCAATGAGATCATAAAATAAGGATATTGGAATAAATGCATCGGAATTTTTTAATAAATGGAGTTCCCTGGGGGATGAACTCCGAGAAGGTAGAGTAGAAATTAGTATGATAAAATATGATAGATAAAGTCGTCAAAATGAGCGAACGCCTTGAATAAAAAAAAGATTTCTTCTTCTTCCCCGGTTCTTTCTTTTTTTTTTTTTTTTCTTACGACACGACAATCAAATCTGGATTCTCGGATTTTTCGAACAAAACATCAATCCGCGTTTGAGTTCGGATTGGAATTTTGATTCAATTGAAGTGTAAGTCTATTTTATTTATTTCTGGTTCTAAGGCCAGTAGTTCTGGTGGGCGACTCACTTCTTTCAAATTGTTTCTCATTATTAAGAAAAGGTAACAAAGATAAAATACGAGCTTGTTTTATAGCAATAGTAATTAATCGTTGTTGTTTTAAGGTCAATCTATTCACCCGTCTAGATAATATTTTTCCTTGTTCACTAATAAATCGACTAATTAAACTCATGTTTCTATAATCAATTCGATCCCCCGATTGGATCGGGGGCAAACGCCTACGAAAAGATCGCTTGGATTTAATAAAGAGTCGCTTAGGTTTATCCATGGTTTGTTTATTCCTTATGCCGAAAATCCTATTTCGATCGAATCAAAAATGATTTTTTAGAATTAATAAATAGGATTTGGTTTGTTTTAGATTTTTGATTTATTTATAAATATATTTGTTTATAATATATATTTTCAATTTATAATAAAATAATAAAATATATTATATATAATGTTATGTCATTTTTTATGTTCCTTGGAAGGGGATAACATACAGCCACTTGGTTCGATCTATTTCTTTATCTCTCCGTGAATCGTATGTTTGTAACAATAGGGACAGAATTTTCTCAATTCCAATCGACTAGGCGTATTGTGTCGATTCTTTTGAGTAATATATCTGGAAATGCCTGTTGATTCCTTACTAACACCGTTTCGAACACAACTGGCACATTCCAAAATAACCGTTACTCGGGCATCTTTACCCTTGGCCATGAACCTCCTTTTTGGTTTTTGATTCACCCAACTCTTCTATTTTGCGATCCGAAGCGAAGAAGAAGAAAGGAACGAAAAAAAAAAATAGAAGTTGCTAACTTGAAATCCAATTATGTTATGAAAGATTTCGTTGCAATCAATATAGTAAATAATAAGTAATACAATGATTTCTAACTATATTTAGAATCATAGTACAGTATTTTATTTAAGTATCTTGTAGGATACTCTTACCTAGCCACATTTCCATTTCCGTTCTCACTGTATTATGAATTTAATTAGGGCTTGAGCCAGAGTTTCGCTAAAATTGAATCCTCTTTTTCTTTTCTCCCTTATTTTATCTAAGTTTTCTATCGAAAAAAAAGAGGGAGGGGATTAGTGACAGATATTTGATTGTAATTGTATGTCTAATCTTCTTCACCCCTTCCCATGTCAATAACTAGAATGAAAAAAAGGGGAATGTCAACGCATCCGGGAATAAACGATTGATCTCTATCAATAGACCCGCTAAAGCCCCGAACCATAGAGTACTTAGTACCGGTGCCACAGAGAGATATGTTTTTAGATCTCGCATTTTAAATCCTCCTTCTTTTTTTCTTTATTAAAATTATAATATTAATACATAATGGTAATACATATATGATCAGATGTATATGTAGTTAAGAATCCCTTGTATTTGTACGCAGAATCCCTAATTCAAAGGGAAATGTACAATAAATACGTCCTGTTCCGCCTGAAGATTCCCAAAAATATTCATTTATATATATATATTTTTTATACGGCGGAATTCATATTTCATATGTATATAAGCCCTTTATTATTATATGGTATATGATACCAAAAAGAAGAAATGGCAAGATAAAGTGTGTATATCAATGGAAGAAATAAGAATGTGGAAAACAAGACAAGGATTTTCTACAATGACACTGTAGACCAATTGAAAGGGATGTAGCGCAGCTTGGTAGCGCGTTTGTTTTGGGTACAAAATGTCACGGGTTCAAATCCTGTCATCCCTACCTATTACTGCTCCTCTGAGCAGTAACGAGGGATCAATCGAGATCGATTTAAATTGGGCATACATAAGCTTTTTATTTCTGATATTATATATGATAGCATATGCATGCAAAATGTATTGGGGTTACAAAACAAAAAGAGTACTCTTCATTCCAGGACGATCTTATCATGATAAGAAAGCGCTCTTAGTTCAGTTCGGTAGAACGTGGGTCTCCAAAACCCGATGTCGTAGGTTCAAGTCCTACAGAGCGTGATTCTGTTCTTGTTAGATCTAAAATTACACTGAAATAATTCAACAGTAATCTGAATTTGACCTCCTGTGGATTAAAGAAAGGAGGAGGTCAGTCAAAAAAAAAATGCCAGTAAAAAAAAGAGATGTTAATTAATCAAAGGTCCAACTGATCACCACGTCTGTATTGTAAATATGCCGTTACGAATAATCCAGCTAAAGTAATAGGAATTAGACCTAAGACGATTCCAAATAGAAAAACTTCAATCATTTCAATTTTTTTTTTGAAAGGGGAAAAAGAGAGGTAATATCTAGCCCTAAATATTAATCCGTATTGCCCATGAATCTCAATGACCAATAATTGACAATTGACACAGTAAGGAACTATAGACTATATATTTGAAATACAACGGAAAGATTTCTTTTTATGAATTGTTCATTCAATGAATTTCA